AAAAGGTGTCCCCTTTCTTGGACCTTTGAATCCACAGGTACCGGCGGAAGACCAAGAAATCACTCGACCCCGTACATCTGTAACAGTCACAATGGTATTGTTGAAACTAGCTTGAACATGAATAACCCCCTTTGGTATTTTACGCACATTCTTACGTGAACTAATACGTCCAATTCTACGTGAACCAATTCTACGTGAACCAAGTGAACTAACTTTTCGTATAGGTTTTGCCATATTTTTTTTATCTCAAAAGTCAGAGATATATGGATATATCCATTTCATGTCAAAAACAGATCCTTGTCTATATTAATTATAGATTTCTAATTCTATTTATTATTTATTACTAACTAATTCCTAATTCAATATATATATATGTTATATAAATTGAAATATATTCCAATTGTAATTATTAGAATATATTATTATTCTATTCTATATATTCTATATATTTGTATATATCTAATATATATATTTGTTTTTTGGAAATATTATCCTTGTCTTTGTTTATGTCTTGGATTGGAACAAATTACTATAATTCGTCCCCGCCTACGGATCAGCCGACATTTTTCACAAATTTTACGAACGGAAGCCCTTTTTTTCATATTTTTCATCCCTTAATTTAAACCGAATTCCGAATCTATTTATTGGAATAAAATACGTTTTCCTGAAATTCATTTTGAATGTATCTTCATAAAAAAAAAAAGAATGTTGAAGTTAAAAAACAGTCTAATCATTCGAATCTTTGTTTCCGAGTCTATAAATTATACGCCCCCGGTTGAATCAAAATGACTTACTTCCATTTATTTTTACCTCCTGGTAGTATAACGTATAAAACTACGTCAAATCCTTTCTGAAGCATAAACTAAAATCATATCTTCATTATCTAAACGAACCCGGAACATACCAGTGGAAGGTGAGTCATTAATTAAAACCTCATGAATCTATTTTTGTTCTTTTATTCCTATTCCAGTTAAAACCCCTTCACGTATTAACTAATGTATGAGGAGTGATATTAGAAACCTGTTTTTTCTATCTTTTTTTACAAATATGTATGGAAGTTTCTCATAGAATTCCTATCTCAGAAAGATTACCATATATAACACAAAATTTCTCCGCCTATTTTTTCTAACCGAGCCTCTCGGTCTGTCATTATACCCCTAGAAGTCGAAAGAATTACAATCCCCATCCCTCCTAAAATTTTAGGAATTCGTTGATAATTAGAATAGATTCGTAGACCAGGTTTACTGATTCGTTTTAAATTCAAAAAACTTTTATATGACCCTTTCTTATTTCTTCTATGCCCTAGAGTTAAAACTAAAAAATATTTGTCACTTTCCCGATGTTTTCTCACGTTTTCAATAAAGCCTTCTCGTAAAAGTATTTTAACAATGTTTTCGGTGATGTTAGTAAATGGTATTCGAACTGTTCCTTTTCTATTCATGTCAGCATTTCGTATAGAGGTTATTATGTCAGCAACGGTGTCCTTACCCATACTAAAATGATTGTTGCCCGTGACTTTTGATATAATCAACATGCTCTTTTTTATGAATTATTCTCCATTTTTTTATATTTCGAATTTGATTATTATTATCAAATTTCTATTTATAAAAAGAAAAAAAGGTATATGCGTGAGACATAATTAATCTATTTCATTCAACTACTATAAATATATCATGGTCTCGTTTTATTTTATAATACCTCGGGTGCTAATGAAACTATTTTACTGAAATTTAACTGTCTCAATTCTCGGGCGATTGCACCAAAAATTCGAGTTCCTTTTGGATTTCCCTTTTGATCAATCACAACCGCAGCATTATCATCATATCGTATTATCATACCGTTCTTGCGTTTGAGTTCTTTAGAAGTACGTACAATTACAGCTCTGATCACTTCTGATCTTTCTAAAGTTGTATTTGGTGCTGTTTCCTTGATTACAGCAACAATAACGTCACCAATATAAGCATAGCGTCGATTACTAGCCCCTATGATTCGAATACACTTCAATTTGCGGGCCCCGCTGTTATCGGCTACATTCAAATGGGTTTGAGGTTGAATCATATCATTTTTTTATCTGTTCTTTCAGTATAAAGCAAAGGACGAAGTAAAAAAAAAAAAAGAAATATTGTTTGTTCAAAACAAAAAAACCTACAATTGCAATTGTTTTTTTTCATCCCAAAGACCCCTTTCCTTTGGTTTTCATTCTTATCCCGAAATAATGAATTGAGTTCGTATAGGCATTTTGGATGCTGCTATTGAAATAGCCTTTCTGGCTATATTTTCTGTGACCCCTCCCATTTCATAAAGTATTCGACCCGGTTTAACGACAGCTACCCAATATTCTGGGTTTCCTTTTCCCGAACCCATACGAGTTTCTGCAGATCTTACTGTAACCGGTTTGTCTGGAAATATGCGTACCCATATTTTTCCACCGCGGCGAGCATTTCGTGATATTGCCCTCCGCCCCGCTTCTATTTGTCTAGATGTGATCCAAGCGGGTTCAAGTGCCTGAAGAGCATATCTACCGAAACAAATATGATTACCTCGATAGGATATTCCTTTCATTCTTCCTCTATGTTGTTTACGGAATCTGGTTCTTTTAGGGTTATAGTTGATGGTTGTTTCTCAATTCCATCTCTACTACAGAACCGTACATGAGATTTTCATCTCATACGGCTCCTCGCGAAGGAAAGATTCAAAAATAATATACATATATTTAATGAATAAAATAATATACTGAATTGTCGGATTTTTTGAGATTTCATCTAATCTATTGGTCTATTAGAAATTTGTATACCTTGATTTGCTATCTAATCAAACATATATTCTATTTCTATTCTAGTTATAGGCAATTCTTGCTATCCATATAGAAATAGATAATGTTGTTTTTCGATAAGGTTAGAACGAATCTTTATTTTGTTTTTCCTTTTATTATCATATCGGATTGGTCCAAATTTCGAAATCCAAAAAAATGTTCGCGGGCGAATATTTACTCTTTCATTATCTAGTAGGTTTAGCCCATGACTCCTCAGAGCATGACTCCTCATAAAAAATGGATTGGTCCTTGGTTCGATCCGCCATCCCATCAAATGAATCGTTAAGATTCGTCTTTAAGAGAATCTTATGTATTCACAGGTTCCGTCGTTCCCATCGCTTCTCGATTAATGCTTAGGTCTGAATTCTACAATGGAGCTTCTAATGAATTTTTTATTTTTTCTTGAGCCAACCTTCTCAGTTTTTATTGACTCGTGGCTCTTGATTTCTTTGTTCTATGAATATATTCATCTAATTATGGATTAATTAGTATTGATGCTTTATTACATTATTTTTTTTATAAGATGATTCATAGACCTTACATATTAGAATTCTATATCATTGATATTCTTTTTTCTCTCTTTCTTTCACCCCTTCATTTATCCGTATATTCCTATTGCTTCACAACTCATAATCAGATTCGTTTTTCTTTTTTTTTTATGTAATATTTTAGTTGCTATAATGATATCACCAATATATCTTTACTTATATTTGAATGGTTCTTTAGATCCAGATAATGTGAAGCGATGAGTTGGTTATTAGTTCTATAGTTATTAATTAATTCATACTACGAGCTGGTTTTTGAATCCTATAACCACTCTAAAAAAAACCAACGAGTCGCACACTAAGCATAGCAATTTGATCAATATCAAACGATTAATTGAATTTTTTTTGATTTTATTCAACCTTATAAAATTTTTTTGTTTTGATTTAACCGAATAAGAATGGAAGAGTTTGTTATTTTTTGTTTTATCATCAGATAGAACGTTAAAGAGAAGGAAAAGCTTATTATTCTACGTTTACAAATATCCAAATTTTGATTCCTAAGACCCCATAAATAGTTCGAACTGGATAGGAACAATAATCAATTTTAGCTCGAATGGTTTGTAGCGGAACCCTACCTTCTCGGATCCATTCGACCCGTGCAATTTCTTTTCCGCCGAGACGTCCCGCAATTTGGACTTGAACTCCTTTTGCACCCGCCCGGTCAGTTAATTGAATAGCTTTTTTCATTGCTTTACGAAACGAAACTCTATTCTTTAATTGTCCAGCTATAAATTCTGCAAGAATAGTAGCGTGACTATAAGGATTTGCAATTCTTGAAATAGTAATGTTGAGTTTTTGTTTCACACAATTCAGTTTTTTTTGTAGATTCATCTGTAATTCTTCGATTCTTCGAGGTTTACCTTCTATTAATAACTTTGGGAATCTCATATAGATTATGACTTGAATCAGATCGATTCTTTTTTGAATCTTTATCTGTCCAATTCCCTCGACCTCGGCACCATTCATAGTTTTTTGTACATAATTTTTGATAAAATCTCGTATTTTTTGATCTTCTTGTAAACTCTCGGAATAATTTTTTGGTTGCGCAAACCAAATAGAATGATGACTTTGGGTTGTACCAAGTCTGAAACCGAGCGGATTCATTTTTTGTCCCATAATCCCTCACAGACAAAATAAAACAATAAAATGGCACGCCGTATGTATGTTCTTTCCCATATGTGTACTTTATCCATATATAATATAGAATACCTTGTGTATTGACTGACTTTGTTATCCATTATTGAGCCTGCTTTTTTTCAGGATAATGTTTTTAAGGATAATATAACGTATTTGTGAATTTTGATTCATCTATAGATATATCTTTCAATAGAATAATTCTATCACAATTTCTCATATAACTAATTTCGTTCTCGATCTTGAAATTTTCATTTTTTGATAGTAGGTAGGACCTTCAGTTTTTGACTCAACTTTCTTCGTTCAAACCCATATTTTGACTAGCATTTCCTCTTTCAGAATAAACTTATTTAAAAATAGTATATTCGCTAAGACATGAATTCGAGGATTTTTATCCTAGTAATGCCCACGAATCTCATTAATTCCTATTCGCGCTTTGGCTTATGAGTAGACATGCAGAGATGTTGACTTAAAGTGTATATTTCTGTATATTGCTTCTGCTTTATCAT